CTGATGTAGCTTAAAACTAAAGTATAACACTGAAGATGTTAAGATGGACCCTAGAAGCGTCCCATAAGCACAAAGGCTTGGTCCTGACTTTACTATCAGCTATAACCCAATTTATACATGCAAGCCTCCGCGCCCCCGTGAGAATGCCCTCAACCCCTTGCCCAGGGGTGAGGAGCGGACATCAGGCACACCTACACCGCCCAAAACGTCTTGCTATGCCACACCCCCAAGGGAAATCAGCAGTAATAAACATTAAGCCATTAGTGAAAACTAGACTTAGTTAGGGTTACTTTAAGGGTCGGTAAAATTCGTGCCAGCCACCGCGGTTATACGAAAGACCCTAGTTGATACACACGGCGTAAAGGGTGGTTAAGGATAACACACAATAAAGCCAAAGATCTTCTAAGCCGTTATACGCACCCCGAAAGTCACGAGGCCCAGATACGAAAGTAGCTTTAAGACAAGCCTGACCCCACGAAAGCTAAGAAACAAACTGGGATTAGATACCCCACTATGCCTAGCCTTAAACCCAGATGCACAAATACGACCGCATCCGCCCGGATACTACGAGCACAGCTTAAAACCCAAAGGACTTGGCGGTGTCTCAGACCCACCTAGAGGAGCCTGTTCTATAACCGATAACCCCCGTTAAACCTCACCACTTCTTGTATAAACCGCCTATATACCGCCGTCGTCAGCTTACCCTGTGAAGGCCCAACAGTAAGCAAAATGGGCACGCCCAAAAACGTCAGGTCGAGGTGTAGCGCACGAAGTGGGAAGAAATGGGCTACATTTTCTGTCAACAGAAAATTACGAATAGTACTCTGAAACATAGTACTTAAAGGTGGATTTAGCAGTAAAAAGCAAACAGAGAGTCCATTTGAATAAGGCTCTGAGACGCGCACACACCGCCCGTCACCCTCTCCGCCACACACCCATTACACATTCCTAATACCTCTTAATAAACTCAGGAGAGGCAAGTCGTAACATGGTAAGTGTACCGGAAGATGCACTTGGATTAACCAGGACGTGGCTGAGATAGACAAGCATCTCCCTTACACCGAGAAGACATCCATGCAAATTGGATCGCCCTGAGCTGTAAATCTAGCTTAAGCACAATTCAAATCAACACTATTAAAAAACTATGTAACAAACAAACAAACTAAAACATTCTACCACCCTAGTATGTGAGACAGAAAAGGATACCATTTAGCTACAACAAAAGTACCGCAAGGGAACGATGAAAGAGAAATGAAATAAATCATTAAAGCACAAAAAAGCAGAGATTACACCTCGTACCTTTTGCATCATGATTTAGCCAGCAACCCTGAGCAAAGCGCACTTTAGTTCATCACCCCGAAACTAGGTGAGCTACCCCGAAGCAGCCTATTAATTAGGGCCAACCCGTCTCTGTGGCAAAAGAGTGGGAAGACTTCCGGGTAGAGGTGACAAGCCTAACGAACCTAGTTATAGCTGGTTGCCTAAGAAATAAATAGAAGTTTAGCCTCACACTCCTTAGCTCACATAAACTTAATTAAACAAGAGCACAAAGAAAAATGCGAGAGTTATTCAAAAGAGGTACAGCTCTTTTGAAGCAGGACACAACCTCCACAGGTGATTAAAGATTATAATAAACAAGACATTTATTCAAGTGGGCCCAAAAGCAGCCACCTAGACAGAAAGCGTTAAAGCTCAAGTAAATAAAACCCTATTATACCAATACAACATCTAAAATCCCTATATTTTATTAGGCTATCCCATGCACGCATGGGAGAAACACTGCTAAAATGAGTAATAAGAAGGATACCCCTTCTCCCCAGTCCAAGTGTACGCTAGACCGGACCACCCACTAGCAACTACCGAACCCAAAACAGAGAGAAATATGATCCCACCAAAAAACAAGAAATACTCATAATTTACCATCGTTAACCCCACACTGGAGGACTAAAGGGAATGACTAAAAGAATAGGAAGGAACTCGGCAAACACAAGCCTCGCCTGTTTACCAAAAACATCGCCTCCTGCCCAGACCAAGTATAGGAGGTCCTACCTGCCCAGTGATATATTAAACGGCCGCGGTATTTTGACCGTGCAAAGGTAGCGCAATCACTTGTCCTTTAAATGAGGACCCGTATGAATGGTGAAACGAGGGCTTAACTGTCTCCCTCTTCAAGTCAATGAAATTGATCTGCCCGTGCAGAAGCGGGCATAACCATACAAGACGAGAAGACCCTTTGGAGCTTAAGAAAAAAGACTAACTACGTTAAGAATAAACCAATTAAACTAAGTAGGAACTAGTCTAAAATCTTTGGTTGGGGCGACCACGGAAGAAAACAAAGCTCCCATGAGGACCGGGCTACTAACCTAAAACCAAGAAAGACATTTCTAAGTCTCAGAATATCTGACCACCACTGATCCGGCCTAAGCCGATCAACGAAACAAGTTACCCAAGGGATAACAGCGCAATCCCCTTTGAGAGTCCATATCGACAAGGGGGTTTACGACCTCGATGTTGGATCAGGACATCCTAATGGTGCAGCCGCTATTAAGGGTTCGTTTGTTCAACGATTAAAGTCCTACGTGATCTGAGTTCAGACCGGAGAAATCCAGGTCAGTTTCTATCTGTAACACCACTTCCTTCTAGTACGAAAGGACCGAAGAAAGGAGGCCAATATTCAAAACACGCCTCAATCCCACTTAATGAAACCAACTAAATTAAATAAGGGATGGTAACACCCAAAAATCGAGATCAGATTATTAAGGTGGCAGAGCCCGGTAATTGCAAAAGACCTAAGCCCTTTCTACCGGAGGTTCAAATCCTCCCCTTAATAATGATTAATACAATGCTGTTATTACTAAACCCATTAGCATACATTGTCCCCGTACTTTTAGCCGTCGCCTTCTTAACCCTAATTGAACGAAAAATCCTAGGGTATATACAACTACGAAAAGGCCCAAACGTGGTGGGGCCATATGGCCTGCTTCAACCAATCGCAGACGGTGTAAAACTCTTCATCAAAGAGCCGGTTCGACCATCAACTTCTTCCCCAATATTATTTTTACTATCCCCCATGATAGCGCTAACCCTGGCCCTCATGTTATGAGCGCCCATACCTATACCACAGCCAGTAATCGATTTAAACCTAAGCATACTATTCATTCTATCCATCTCCAGCTTGGCCGTATACTCCATTTTAGGCTCAGGCTGAGCATCAAACTCAAAATATGCCCTCATCGGGGCCCTACGAGCAGTAGCCCAAACCATCTCATATGAAGTTAGCCTAGGACTAATCCTCCTCTCCATAATCGTATTCACAGGCGGCTTCACCCTACAAATATTTAATACAACCCAAGAAGCAATTTGACTAATTATCCCAACATGACCATTAGCAGCCATGTGGTATATCTCCACCCTAGCCGAAACTAACCGCGCACCCTTTGACCTAACTGAAGGTGAATCAGAACTGGTCTCAGGCTTTAACGTCGAATATGCAGCAGGCCCGTTCGCACTATTCTTTCTAGCCGAATATGCCAACATTATCCTAATAAATACACTATCCACCATTCTATTTATAGGAGCAAATTACAACACCCCAGAACTCAGCACAGCCAACACCATAACCAAAACCACAATTCTCTCCATCCTCTTCCTATGGGTCCGAGCATCATATCCCCGGTTCCGATATGACCAATTAATACACCTAGTATGAAAAAACTTTCTGCCCATAACACTAGCCTTAATTCTATGACATACATCCCTACCAATCGCACTTACGGGCCTCCCCCCACAATTATAGCGGAGCCGTGCCCGAATGCCTAGGGACCACTTTGATAGAGTGACAAACGGAGGCTAAAATCCTCCCGACTCCTTAGAAAGATGGGACTTGAACCCATTCTGTAGAGATCAAAACTCTAAGTGCTTCCATTACACTACCTCCTAGTAAGATAAGCTAAAAAAGCTTTTGGGCCCATACCCCAAAAATGTAGGTTAAACCCCTTCTCTTACTAATGAGCCCTTACGTTATTATAATCTTCTTATCTAGCCTAGGCTTAGGAACAACCTTAACATTTATAAGCTCCCACTGACTTCTAGCCTGAATGGGATTAGAAATCAACACCATATCAATTCTCCCACTAATGGCTATACGCCACCACCCACGAGCAGTAGAAGCCACCACCAAGTACTTCCTAACCCAAGCCACTGCAGCAGCCACAATCTTATTCGCCAGCCTAATTAATGCCTGAACAACAGGCGAATGAAACACCAACAGCCTAACAGACCCTACAGCCACCACCCTTATAATAATAGCCCTGGCACTAAAACTAGGGCTTGCCCCAGTACACTTCTGAATGCCCGCCGTAATGCAAGGGTTAAACCTAACAACAGGATTAATTATAGCCACATGACAAAAGCTAGCCCCATTCGCCTTAATCACCCAAATCTCCCCCATAGTCAATCAACAACTAATCATTACTCTAGGCCTATTGTCGGTAATCGTGGGGGGATGAGGAGGCCTAAACCAAACACAACTGCGAATAATCTTAGCATATTCATCTATTGCCCATCTAGGCTGAATAACCATCATCATGCAATTCAAACCACAACTTACTATATTAACCCTAATCCTTTACATCATAATGACATCTGCCGCATTCCTAACACTCAAGCTCCTAGCCACCACAAAAATCAACACACTATCCACAAGCTGATCAAAGTCCCCAATCACCACGACAACAATAACTCTAACCCTATTATCATTAGGAGGCCTCCCACCTTTATCAGGCTTTTTACCAAAATGATTAATTCTACAAGAATTGACCATACAAGGCCTGCCATTAACCGCAACCGTCGCCGCACTATCAGCACTACTAAGCTTGTACTTTTACCTCCGCCTGTGTTACTCCATAGCCTTGACCACCTTCCCAAGCACAAACAACACCTCAACCCCCTGACGAACACAAAACATACAAAATACAGCCCCTCTGGCCACCCTTACAACACTATCACTACTCCTCCTCCCCATGCTCCCGCTAACACAAGCACTAATAACCTAGAGGCTTAGGATAAATTAGACCAAAGACCTTCAAAGCCTTAAGCAGGAGTGAAAATCTCCTAGCCTCTGTAAGACTTGCAGGACTCTATCCCACAACTCCTGAATGCAACTCAGACACTTTAATTAAGCTAAAGCCTTACTAGATGAGAAGGCCTCGATCCTACAAACTCCTAGTTAACAGCTAGACGCCCAAACCAGCGGGCATTCATCTACTTCCCCCGCCTCTGTCCAAAAAGGCGGGGAAAGCCCCGGCTAGCCATTAACTCGCTTCTCCGGATTTGCAATCCGGTGTGTTCAACACCACGGGGCTGTGGTAGAAAAAGGAATTAAACCTTTGTTTATGGGGCTACAACCCACCACCTGCACATTCGGCCATTCTACCTGTGACAATCACACGCTGATTTTTCTCAACAAACCATAAAGACATTGGCACCCTGTACTTAGTATTTGGTGCTTGAGCAGGAATGGTGGGCACAGCCCTAAGCCTACTAATTCGAGCAGAACTAGCTCAACCAGGCTCATTCCTAGGCGACGACCAAATTTATAACGTCATCGTCACCGCGCATGCCTTCGTAATAATTTTCTTTATAGTAATGCCAGTTATGATTGGGGGCTTTGGAAACTGATTAGTGCCACTAATAATTGGGGCACCAGATATAGCATTCCCCCGAATAAATAATATAAGCTTCTGACTACTCCCCCCCTCATTTTTACTCTTACTAGCCTCCTCAGGGGTTGAAGCCGGAGCTGGAACAGGGTGAACTGTTTACCCCCCTCTCGCTGGTAATATTGCACACGCGGGTGCTTCTGTAGACTTAACTATCTTCTCCCTACACCTCGCCGGAGTGTCATCTATCTTGGGCGCCATCAACTTCATCACAACTATTATTAACATAAAACCCCCAGCCATTTCCCAGTATCAAATGCCTCTATTCGTTTGATCTGTACTAATCACAGCCGTCCTCCTCCTTTTATCACTACCAGTATTGGCCGCTGGCATCACAATACTACTAACAGACCGAAACTTAAATACAACATTCTTCGACCCCGCGGGCGGGGGCGACCCCATCCTTTATCAACATCTTTTCTGATTCTTTGGGCACCCTGAAGTATACATCTTAATCCTCCCAGGATTTGGAATAATCTCACACATCGTAGCATACTACTCAGGCAAAAAAGAACCATTCGGCTATATGGGAATAGTATGGGCTATAATAGCAATCGGCCTTCTAGGGTTTATTGTATGAGCTCACCACATATTTACAGTGGGAATAGACGTAGACACTCGAGCATACTTTACATCAGCAACAATAATCATCGCCATTCCAACCGGGGTTAAAGTCTTTAGCTGATTAGCAACCCTGCACGGCGGGTCAGTAAAATGAGAGACCCCAATACTATGAGCACTAGGCTTCATCTTTCTGTTTACAGTCGGAGGACTAACCGGAATTGTCTTAGCTAATTCATCCCTGGATATCGTCTTACACGACACCTACTACGTAGTAGCCCACTTCCACTATGTACTATCAATAGGAGCTGTCTTCGCCATTATGGGGGGATTTGTACACTGATTCCCCTTATTCACAGGATACACAATACATGAAACCTGAACAAAAATTCACTTTGGCGTAATATTTGTGGGCGTTAACATCACCTTCTTCCCCCAACACTTCCTAGGTCTGGCCGGGATGCCACGCCGATACTCAGACTACCCAGACGCCTACGCATTATGAAATATTATCTCATCAATCGGGTCTTTAGTATCATTAGTAGCAGTTGTAATATTCCTTTTTATTTTATGAGAGGCATTTACTGCTAAACGAGAAGTCATTTCAACAGAATTAGCCTCTACAAATGTAGAATGAATGCACGGATGCCCTCCCCCCTACCACACATTCGAAGAGCCAGCTTTCGTACAAACACAAACAGACTAACAAGAAAGGAAGGAATCGAACCCCCAAAAACTGGTTTCAAGCCAGCTGCATTACCACTCTGCCACTTTCTTTAATAAGATGTTAGTAAAAACATTACCCTGCCTTGTCAAGGCAAAATTGTAGGTTAAACTCCTGCACATCTTAAGCTCAACAGCTCAATGGCACATCCATCACAATTAGGATTCCAAGACGCGGCCTCCCCTATAATAGAAGAACTACTACACTTTCACGACCACACCTTAATAATTGTCTTTCTAATCAGCACATTAGTCCTATATATTATTGTCTTAATAGTCACAACAAAACTCACAAACAAATACATTTTAGACTCCCAAGAAATCGAAATCATCTGAACAGTCTTACCAGCAGCCATTCTCATTGTAATTGCAATACCATCATTACGAATCCTCTACCTAATAGACGAAGTAAATGACCCCCACCTCACCGTAAAAGCAGTAGGACATCAATGATATTGAAGCTACGAGTATACAGATTATGAAAATCTCGCCTTCGACTCATACATAATTCCAACCCAAGACCTAAGCCCCGGTCAATTCCGCCTACTAGAAACAGACCACCGAATAGTTATCCCAATAGAGTCCCCCATTCGAATTCTGGTATCAGCTGAAGACGTCTTACACTCCTGAGCAGTGCCCTCCCTCGGCGTTAAAATAGACGCCGTCCCAGGTCGACTAAACCAAACATCATTTATTGCATCTCGCCCAGGAGTATTCTACGGACAATGTTCTGAAATCTGCGGCGCCAACCACAGCTTCATACCTATCGTAGTAGAAGCGGTACCCTTAGAGCACTTTGAAAACTGATCCTCTTTAATACTTGAAGACGCCTCATTAGAAAGCTAATAGGGATTAGCGTTAGCCTTTTAAGCTAAAGATTGGTGCCCCCCAACCACCTCTAATGACATGCCACAATTAAATCCAGCCCCATGACTCACAATTTTATTATTCTCATGGCTAATTTTCTTAACCGTGCTGCCAAATAAAGTACTTAACCACTCATTAACTAATGAAGTCACAATACTAAGCACCAAAAAGCTAGAACTACACACCTGAAACTGACCATGATATTAAACCTATTCGACCAATTTATAAGCCCCACATACTTGGGAGTCCCCCTAATTGCTATTGCCCTTACCCTACCATGAATTATAATCCCATCCCCAGCAGCCCGGTACGTAAGCAACCGCCTTATCTCCCTACAAGGGTGATTCATTAAAACATTCACACGGCAACTACTCACACCCCTCAACAAGGCGGGGCACAAGTGAGCCATAATATTAACATCTTTAATATTATTTATCCTCATACTAAATATACTAGGACTATTGCCATACACCTTTACCCCCACAACCCAATTATCTTTAAATATAGGACTTGCAGTACCATTCTGACTATCCACCATTATCATTGGGCTCCGAAACCAACCAACCATCTCATTTGGCCACCTACTCCCAGAAGGAACCCCAACCCCCCTTATCCCAATCCTGATCATTATCGAAACAATCAGCCTATTTATCCGACCAATCGCACTAGGAGTGCGACTTACCGCCAACCTTACAGCAGGGCACCTTCTAATTCAACTAATTTCAATAGCAACAATTACCCTTATCTCAACTATAACAACAGTAGCCCTCTTTACTGCCACCCTCCTCATCTTACTAACCATCCTAGAAGTAGCAGTCGCACTAATTCAAGCCTATGTCTTTGTGTTATTACTAAGCCTATACTTACAGGAAAACGTTTAATGGCCCACCAAGCACACGCATACCATATGGTTGACCCAAGCCCATGGCCCCTAACAGGCGCAGTAGCTGCTCTATTAACAACATCAGGACTAGCAATTTGATTTCACTTTCACTCAATAACCCTTCTTACACTAGGCTTAGTACTTATAATCCTCACTATATACCAATGATGACGGGATATTGTACGAGAGGGCACATTTCAAGGACACCACACGCACCCCGTACAAAAAGGCCTACGATATGGTATAATTCTATTCATTACCTCAGAAGTCCTATTCTTTCTAGGCTTCTTCTGAGCCTTCTACCACTCAAGCCTTGCCCCAACCCCCGAACTGGGGGGATGCTGACCACCAACAGGTATTACAACCTTAGACCCATTCGAAGTGCCGCTTTTAAACACAGCAGTTCTCCTTGCATCAGGCGTCACAGTAACATGAGCACATCACAGCCTAATGGAAGGAGAACGCAAGCAAGCAATTCACTCACTAACACTAACTGTACTCCTAGGCCTATACTTTACTGCCCTCCAAGCCATAGAATATTATGAAGCCCCATTCACAATCGCCGACGGAGTATACGGCTCCACCTTCTTCGTAGCAACAGGATTCCACGGCCTACACGTCATCATCGGCTCCACCTTCCTCGCAGTCTGCCTACTTCGACAAACCCAATATCACTTTACATCCGAACATCATTTTGGATTTGAAGCGGCTGCCTGATACTGACATTTTGTAGATGTCGTATGATTATTCCTATACGTCTCTATTTACTGATGAGGCTCATATCTTTCTAGTAACAAACAGTACATGTGACTTCCAATCACCCAGTCTTGGCTAAAATCCAAGGAAAGATAATGAACATAATTTTAATCGCTATAATTATCACTACCGCCCTATCCCTAATCTTAGCAACAGTATCATTTTGATTACCACAAATAACGCCCGATGCAGAAAAACTCTCACCTTACGAATGCGGATTTGACCCATTAGGAACAGCACGCCTACCCTTCTCCCTACGATTCTTCCTAATCGCCATTCTATTTTTACTATTTGATCTAGAAATCGCCTTACTACTGCCCCTACCCTGAGGAAACCAAGCCCTAACCCCAACCACAACCCTACTCTGAGCTGCTGCTGTACTAGCCCTACTAACCCTCGGCCTCATTTACGAATGACTACAAGGAGGGCTGGAATGGGCCGAATAGGATATTAGTCCAAAAATAAGACCTCTGATTTCGGCTCAGAAAACTACAGTTTAAACCTGTAATATCCTTATGTTATCCACATATTTCAGCTTCACATCAGCATTTACCTTAGGGTTACTGGGACTAGCCTTTCATCGCACCCATCTTCTCTCCGCCCTCCTCTGTTTAGAGGGTATAATATTATCCCTATTTATCGCCCTATCAATCTGGTCCCTCCAATTAGAAGTAACCACTCAATCCCCCGCCCCCATTCTTATATTAGCCTTTTCAGCCTGTGAGGCTGGCACAGGACTGGCCCTCCTGGTAGCCACAGCCCGCACCCACGGGACAGACCGGCTACAAGCCTTAAACCTTTTACAATGCTAAAAATCCTTATTCCAACGTGCATATTATTTCCAACAATTTGATTGTGCCCCCCCAAATGATTATGAACTACAACCACCACACAAAGCCTAATCATTGCCTTAACCAGCCTAACCTGAATTAAATGGTCCGCAGAAACAGGATGAACTTCATCAAACCTGTACATGGCCACAGACCCATTATCAACACCCCTACTAGTACTAACTTGCTGACTACTGCCACTTATAGTTGTTGCCAGCCAAAACCACATTAAGCCAGAACCAATCAACCGTCAACGATCTTACATCACCCTCCTGGCGTCACTACAAATATTCCTAATCATGGCATTCGGAGCAACAGAGATCATAATATTCTATGTCATATTTGAAGCAACCTTAATCCCAACATTAATCATTATTACACGATGAGGGAACCAAACCGAACGACTAAATGCAGGCACGTACTTCCTGTTCTATACATTAGCAGGGTCTCTCCCGCTATTAGTAGCCCTTTTATTGATACACCGAGACTTAAACACCTTATCAATAGCCATCATTCAATACTCCCCCACACTCAACCTAACATCCTGAGGAGATAAAATATGGTGGGCGGCCTGTCTCATCGCCTTTCTAGTCAAAATACCGCTATATGGAGTACACCTGTGGCTGCCAAAAGCCCACGTAGAAGCCCCAGTTGCAGGATCAATAGTATTAGCAGCTGTCTTGCTTAAACTAGGAGGATACGGAATAATACGAATAATAATTATACTTGACCCCCTCTCCAAAGACATAATTTACCCAATTATAGCATTAGCCCTTTGGGGCGTAATTATAACAGGGTCTATCTGTTTACGACAAACAGACCTAAAATCCTTAATCGCTTACTCATCAGTCAGCCACATAGGATTAGTAATTAGCGGCATCCTAATTCAAACGCCATGAGGGTTCACAGGGGCCATTGTATTAATGATCGCCCACGGCTTAGTTTCATCCGCACTATTCTGCCTAGCAAACACAACCTACGAGCGAACCCACAGCCGAACAATAATACTCGCCCGGGGGATACAAATTATCTTCCCCCTGGCAGCCACATGATGATTCATCGCAAACCTAGCAAACCTGGCATTACCGCCCCTCCCAAACCTCATAGGAGAACTAATAATTATTTCAACAACATACAACTGATCCCCATGAACCCTAATCATCACTGGAGCCGGAACCCTAATTACAGCGGCATACTCCCTCTACATATTCCTAATAACACAACGAGGCCCCACACCAAAACATATTATCAACCTCCAACCCTCCCACACACGAGAGCACCTACTAATAACATTACATTTACTCCCCGTCATCCTACTTATTGCCAAACCAGAAATTATATGAGGATGATGGCACTGTAGATATAGTTTAAATAAAACATTAGATTGTGGTTCTAAAAATAGGGGTTAAACCCCCCTTATCCACCGAAAGAGGCCAAAAAGCAATAAGAACTGCTAATTCTTACCCCTGAAGTTAAAACCCTCAGCTCATTCAAACAGCTTCTAAAGGATAATTAGCCATCCGTTGGTCTTAGGAACCAAAGACTCTTGGTGCAAACCCAAGTAGTAGCTTATGGACAATCTAATATCCTCCATTTTGTTACTAACTTTACTAACCTTAATCACACCCCTAGCCACAACATTAAACCCAAAACCATCAAACCGAGCCTGATCCGTATATGCTAAAAATGCAGTAATAACTGCATTCTTCATCAGTACCCTCTCCCTGATTACTTTTCTAGACAAAGGGACAGAGTGCACCATCACCCTATACAAATGAATAAATATTATAAACTTCAATATTTGTATTAGTCTTAAATTTGACCTGTACTCCTTAATCTTCATCCCTGTTGCATTATTTGTCACATGATCAATCCTAGAGTTCGCACTATGGTACATACACCACGACCCGCAACTAAACCGATTCTTTAAATATCTATTACTATTTTTAGTAGCCATAATTATCCTAGTTACTGCCAACAACCTGTTTCAATTATTCATTGGGTGAGAAGGAGTAGGAATTATATCTTTTCTACTTATTGGATGGTGGCACGGACGAGCTGACGCCAACACAGCCGCTATACAGGCAGTTATCTACAACCGGGTGGGAGATATTGGACTCATCATAACCCTTGCCTGAATCGCAATAAATTTAAACACCTGAGAAATACCACAAATCTTCTCACTAATTAAAAACACAAACACAACAGCCCCAGCCCTAGGACTAATCCTAGCAGCAACCGGAAAATCTGCCCAATTCGGACTACACCCGTGACTGCCCTCAGCCATAGAAGGCCCCACCCCCGTCTCAGCCCTACTCCACTCAAGCACAATAGTTGTAGCAGGTATTTTCCTACTTATCCGATTCCACCCATTAATAGAAAATAACCCAATAGCCCTAACAATTTGCCTTTGAATAGGGGCCCTGACCACTATATTTACAGCCACATGCGCCCTAACACAAAACGACATCAAAAAAATTGTAGCATTCTCTACATCAAGCCAGCTCGGCCTAATAATGGTAACTATTGGATTAAATCAACCACAACTAGCCTTTCTCCACATCTGCACCCACGCATTCTTCAAAGCAATATTATTCTTATGCTCAGGCTCCATCATCCACAGCCTAAACGACGAACAAGACATCCGAAAAATGGGAGGCCTCCATAAACTAATACCATTCACCTCAGCCTGCCTTACCATCGGAAGCCTCGCACTAACAGGAATACCATTCCTAACAGGGTTCTTCTCCAAAGATGCAATCATCGAAGCACTAAATACCTCCCACTTAAACGCCTGAGCCCTAATCTTAACACTAATCGCCACTTCCTTCACAGCCGTATATAGCTTCCGAATAGTATACCTAGTAACCATGGGCTCCCCACGGTTTACACCAACAGCCCCAATTAGTGAAGACCACCGAGAAGTCATGGGGCCAATCGGACGACTCGCATGAGGAAGCATCCTAGCAGGCCTCATCATTACAGCCAATCTAACACCCTCCAAAACACAAGTAATAACAATATCCCCAACAATTAAAATAACCGCACTAATCATCACAGCTATTGGGCTAATTATTGCCATAGCAATTGCCACAGCAGCGTCCAAACAAACTAAAATTATACCCTCCACATTCATCTATGTGTTCTCAAACATACTAGGGTTTTTCCCATCAATCATTCACCGAATATTCCCAAAACTAAACTTAGCCCTAGGAAAAATATCAACAAAACTAGACCGACAATGATTAGAAATTTTACCAAAAATACTAATACCCGTCCACAACTACCTCTCATCAATACTTAACTCCAAAACCCCGCGCCCTGTTAAAACACTACTGACCTTTTATATCACGACCACAACCATCATTCTAACTATTATAGCCCTAATCTAAACCGCCCGAATGCTCCCACGACTAAGGCCACGAGTCAGCTCCAACACCACAAAAAGACACAATAACAAAACCCATGCACTAATAACCAACATCCCCCCTCCCACAGAATACATCAAAGATACCCCACCAACATCCCCACGCACCATAAAAAACTCCTTAAACTCATCAACAACGTACCATCCCCCCCAACCACGCCAAACCCCCCACAAAGCTAATCCAACCCCGCCTAAATATACCAAAACGTATACCTTTACCGACCCCTCACCCCAAGTCTCAGGAAAAGGTTCAGCTGCTAAAGCCGCCGAATACGCAAACACCACCAATATACCACCTAGGTAAATCAAAAACAGCAATAGGCCTACTAACGACCCACCATGACTGACCAAAATACTACAACTAACACCTGCTGCCACCGCTAAGCCTAAAGCAGCAAAATATGGGGCTGGGTTAGAAGCAACCCCAACCAGCCCAATAATTAAACTCAACAAAAGAAGATCATAAAAATATATCATAGTTCCTACCTGGGCTCTAACCAGGACCAATGACTTGAAAACCCACCGTTGTTTTTCAACTATAAGAACATGATCCTCCGAAAATCCCACCCCATTCTAAAAACAGTTAACAACGCATTAATTGACCTACCAGCTCCATCCAATATCTCTGCATGATGAAACTTCGGCTCACTTCTACTACTATGCCTTATCATACAAATCATAACAGGCCTATTCCTAGCTATACACTACACCTCTGAAATCTCAACCGCCTTCTCATCCGTCGTACACATCTGCCGAGACGTAAACTACGGATGAACCATCCGAAACCTACATGCCAACGGAGCCTCATTCTTCTTCATCTGCCTCTACCTACATATTGGACGAGGCCTCTACTACGGCTCCTACTTATTCAAAGAAACCTGAAATATCGGAGTTGTCCTATTTCTATTAGTAATAATAACTGCATTCGTAGGCTACGTATTACCATGGGGACAAATATCATTCTGAGGTGCTACAGTAATTACAAACCTCCTATCAGCCGTCCCATACGTGGGAGACATATTAGTGCAATGAATTTGAGGCGGGTTCTCCGTAGATAACGCAACACTCACACGATTCTTCACATTCCACTTCCTATTACCATTCATCGTAGTGGCAGCCACAGTCCTACACGCCCTATTCCTACACGAAACCGGGTCTAACAACCCCATAGGATTAAACTCCGACTCAGACAAAATTCCATTCCACCCTTACTTCTCCTACAAAGACGCCCTAGGATTTATCATTATAATTACACTACTAGCCACCCTTGCCCTGTTCTCACCAAATCTCTTAGGAGACCCAGAAAACTTCACCCCAGCCAACCCCCTAGTAACCCCCCCACACATTAAGCCAGAATGATACTTCCTATTCGCATACGCAATCCTACGCTCCATCCCAAACAAACTTGGGGGGGTACTAGCCCTACTATTTTCAATCCTAATCCTAATATTAGTGCCTCTCCTACACACATCCAAACAACGAGGCCTAACATTCCGCCCATTCACCAAGCTCCTATTCTGAACCTTGGTTGCAAATGTCTTCATCCTGACATGAATCGGAGGCATACCAGTAGAACACCCCTTCATCATCATCGGACAAATCGCATCAACCTTATACTTCATGTTATTCCTAGTGTTTATACCACTAACGGGATGATTAGAAAACAAGCTAATAGCCTCCAAATGCCCTAGTAGCTTAAACAAAGCGCCGGTCTTGTAATCCGGAGATTAAAGGCTAAAACCCTTTCTAGAGCCAGAAAAAGGAGATTTTAACCCCTACCGCCAACCCCCAAAGCTGGCATTCTAAACTAAACTATTTTCTGAAACATATATGTCCGTAGAGCATACTATGCTATAGTACATATTATGCATAATCTGGCATTATGCTATAGTACATATTATGCATAATCTGGCATTATGCTATAGTACATATATCAATGACTACCATTAAAGAATTAAGCAGGTAAAAAAATAGAACATTAAGAGTTTGTGCCTCATCACATTATCTGAAAATTGCGAAATTGACAATTTCGCATAATATTCTTGGACTTCTCGCATTTTCCTTGGTGGATCATCAAATCTTGCGCTTAAAAAAGAATATGTAGTAAGAGACCACCAACCGGTGATATCTAAATGCATTCGATCCTTGATAGGTCAGGGACAACACTCGTGGGGGTAACACTACTTGCACTATTACTTGCATCTGGTTCTTATTTCAGGGCCATTTCAAATATTGTTACCCATAACTTGCTTTTACCTGGCATCACTTATTGGTGTAAATGCATAGTGCACAAGAACTTGGCATGCCAAGGCATTCTTTTAAAGGCATGGGGTATCTCTTTTTTTTTAGGTCACTTTCACCTTGCATATTTCATGCACCCCACCAATATTAAATTAAGGTGGCACCCGGTAATTGCAAGATTTGCCAAACTCGTATCAGTAAAAATTATGTCATTCTTTAATGACATAGTTAATCCTTATGATTGCATAAATGGATTTCTAGTGCATAGAGAATGTTTGTTCCTCATACTTTTACTATATATGCCCTCCTTCTTCCGGTTACGCGCGCGGTAAACCCCCCATACCCCCCACGTCCTGCGTAGTCTTATATTCCTGTCAAACCCCAAAATCCAGGTAAGACTCGACTGACATGATTCAACTAGTTGTGGTGTGTGTTGTTATATAGTGTTGAAAATAAGCATAACAATATATAG